AGTGGATAAGCTAGATAAAGAGACAAAATAAGCGCGTATAATTCAGCAATTCCTGTTTGTTCTCCTAATTTATTGCAATGAAACTTGGCCCAATCTTTCTTTTTTTGAGGAAAAGATTGGGCCGAATAAAGAATAAACATCTTATACTAATCCTATACTATGAACTATGAGGGTCTTTGTGTATTTGCATATATCTTTTATATGTACAGACCTTACGATATACAATACGATAAGTATATACAAAATCTAAACATAATAAGATAAGATCGAAGGAAGACTAAACAACTTATCTATTCTATTATTTATTGTTGGAGCCATAGGCTGAATTATGGATCCTTGGGATTGGATTGGTGGATCATTTTATTCAAGCCAAGGGAAGGATCCCTTCTACCCCTATCCTGTATATTGTCTTTTTCGTTCCCTGTTGTAATAGAAACTCATTTTCTTATTTGACTATATGACACGAGATTCTACGAGACGAGAATTACTTTTTAATTTATGGGAAGAAACAACTATGTATCTTTTTGATGAGAATTGAAAGTTTTACATGAGAGAAACCTGTCTTTATATATCTTTTTTTGAGGAAAAGATTCTATCATAATCACTATCATAATATTGAAATGATTCACCGGATTCCTCAAAAGGAGAATCCTTTCTTTTCAAGACTCGCTCGTTTTTCATTAACAATCTTAATGATTGGATTATATGCTTCTTTTGAATTCTGATGAGAAAGAAAAAAGAAAGAGTAAAATGATTTTTTCTTCATCGAATGACTATTCATTTATTAGTATTAGGTTTTCATAAAATAGGGGGCAGAAAGAATCTATGGAAAAATGTTGGTTCAATTCGATGTTGTCTAACAAGAAGTTAGAACATAGGTGTGGACTAAGTAAATCAATGGATAGTCTTGATGCTCTTGGATATACCAGTGGAAGTGAAGAGCCTATGAAAGATGATGCGGAGAAAAAGATTCCTAGTTGGGACAGTTATAGTTTTAGTAATATTAATTATCTAAATTATTTATTTGATAGCAGGAATATTTGGAGTTTGATCTCTGATCATACTTTTTTAGTTAGAAATAGTAATGGTGACACTTATTCTGTATATTTTGATATTGAAAATCAGATTTTTGATATTGACAATGCTAGTTCTTTTTTGAGTGAACTAGAGATTCTTTTTCCTAGTTATTTGAATAGTGAGTCTAATAGTAGTAATTACTACTATTATTATTCCATGTATGATACTCAATCTAATTGGAATAATCACATTAATAGTTGCATTGATAGTTATCTTCGTTTTGAAATCAGTCTTAATAGTGACATTTACAGTGGTATCGACAGTTACATTTATAGTTTCATTTGTACGGAAAGTATAAGTAGTATTGAAAGTGGAAATTCTAGTATCAAAACTAGTAGCAGTTATTTCAATATAAGAGAAATATCTAATGATTTCGATATAAATACAAAATACAAACAGTTATGGGTTCAATGTGAGAATTGTTATGGATTAAATTATAAAAAATTTTTTAGTTCAAAAATGAATATTTGTGAACACTGCGGATATCATTTGAAAATGAGTAGTTCAGACAGAATCGAACTCTTTATTGATCCTGGCACTTGGGAGCCTATGGATGAAGATATGGTCTCTATGGACCCCATTGAATTTCATTCAGAGGAGGAACCTTATATAGATCGCATCTCTTTTTATCAAAGAAAAACGGGTTTAACTGAAGCTGTTCAAACGGGCGTAGGTCAACTAAATAGTATTCCCATAGCAATTGGAGTTATGGATTTTCAGTTTATGGGAGGTAGTATGGGATCCGTAGTAGGTGAGAAAATCACCCGTTTGATCGAGTATGCTACTAATCGATCTCTACCTGTCATTATTGTGTGTGCTTCTGGAGGAGCACGCATGCAAGAAGGGAGTTTGAGCTTGATGCAAATGGCTAAAATATCTTCTGCTTCATATGATTATCAATCAAATAAAAAATTATTCTATGTATCAATCCTTACATCTCCTACAACTGGCGGAGTTACGGCAAGTTTTGGTATGTTGGGAGATATCATTATTGCTGAACCTAATGCCTACATTGCGTTTGCGGGTAAAAGAGTAATTGAACAAACATTGAAAAAGACAGTACCCGACGGTTCACAAGCGGCTGAGTATTTATTCCATAAGGGCTTATTCGACCCAATCGTACCACGTAATCCTTTAAAAGGTGTTCTGAATGAGTTATTTCAGCTACATGGTTTCCTTCCCTTGAATCAAGATTCAAAAAAGATATCGAAAAAATGAAAAGAAAATAGTAAAAAAGAAGAAATTTCAAATCAAATAAATAAAATAGAAATATTCAAATAACAAATAATAAGAATATAGAGGTTCTTTTCAAAAAAAAATGTTTTTCGAAAGGAAAGATAGAAAGACGATGAAGATAAGGATGGGAGAAGAAGAATCCAGCGGATTCTCATACATATTCGTGTAGAAAGAGGAATAGGTACACTTCATTTAGTTCTACATTCGTTATTGATTCTTAAATACTTCATATTAAGATTATCTTAATATTCTATCTAATAGATAGACTTATCATAAGATATCTTTATAATTATAATTTATAATTATAATAGGTACAAATATGAAATCGAGGTACCCATTCTATGATAGATTTGAACTTTCCCTCTATTTTTGTTCCTTTAGTGGGCCTAGTCTTTCCGGCAATCGCAATGGCTTCTTTATCTCTTTATGTCCAAAGAAATAAGATTGTCTAAATATGATGGGACCAAATCTCATCAATTTCTTTCAACACTGGATCATCATCCAGATGCTTTTTTAATGTAATATGGTAGGATATATGATATGTGGCCTTTCCGAAAACAAATGGAAGAGTTGTTTTGTTATGTATGCCGATGCATAATATACGCATTAATGCATGTATATGCGGTTATAGCTTAATAAATTAAATGATTAAATTCAAAATGATCAGCAAATCTTTTTTGAAAAAGATTTGAAATAGAAACTCAATGTATCTAACCAATTATTCCTAATGGTTCCCGTCGGAATGCTGCTAGTTGATGAAAGTTACTTCGGGATCAAGCAATAAAGTCGAGTCAAATCCATTTGGGTTATTCTCTCAATTCCAATCGAATGCAACTGGATCTAGTATAGTATGAACTGGCGATCAGAACTTATATGGATAGAACTTATAACGGGGTCTCGAAAAACAAGTAATTTTTGCTGGGCCTGTATCCTTTTTTTAGGTTCACTAGGATTCTTAGTGGTTGGAACTTCCAGTTATCTTGGTAAAAATCTGATATCCGTATTTCCGTCTCAGCAAATTCCTTTTTTCCCACAAGGGATCGTGATGTCTTTCTATGGGATCGCAGGTCTATTCATTAGTTCTTATTTGTGGTGCACAATTTCATGGAATGTAGGTAGTGGTTATGACCGATTCGATAGAAAAGAAGGGATAATGTCCCTTTTTCGTTGGGGATTTCCTGGAAGAAATCGTCGCATCTTCCTTCGTTTCTTTCTGAAAGATATCCAATCAATCAGAATGGAGGTGAGAGAGGGTCTTTTTCCTCGTCGTGTCCTTTATATGGAAATCAGGGGCCAAGGAGCCATTCCCTTGACCCGTACTGATGATAATTTGACTCCACGAGAAATTGAACAAAAAGCTGCCGAATTGGCCTATTTCTTGCGCGTACCCATTGAAGTATTTTGAAATGAACTGAAGAATCAATCTCAGCATGAGAGAAGGAACTTAATACATCTCAAAAGCAGGAGGGAGTATATGGAACAATATTAATAAAATCTAATATAACTAATTAAATAAAATAGATTTTAAAATCTATTAAGGAGAATAGAAACTTTTTGTACACAAAAACTATTTTTTATACGCATACACATGGCGTCCAGCTTTACTCTTTATACTAGTAAAAGGTCTAATAAGTATAGATTCATCAAATATCCTAACATGTCTTTTGTTTTCGTAAAATAGAATTCCTCTTTTTAGGCCTTTGAATTGATACCCTATCCCCGCGCTGCGGTTAGACAGTGAAATCTTTCGAATTCGAAATAGAAATAAAAGAATGAAAGGATCCGGTAGGGTTCGTCTTTAAATCCAAATTCTATTCGTTAGTTCAAATGGGTTTTCGAGTCTTCATGGAAAGGAATAAATGAAGAGGAAATCGGTTACAATTTGCCTAATCGGGATCTCTGGAATATGGAAAGAATATTTACTTCTTTTTTTTTTCATTCGAAAAGGGCCTTCTTCTATGTTCTATTCTAGATTATTCTAGATCCAAAGAGTCAATTCTTACACAAAAACAAAAATAGGAAAAGATCCATAGGTTCGATACCTTATTCTTGTTAGAGTTATAGGCTCTTGTTATATAACTCGTGCTTCATATAAATTTCAGATAGAATCGACGAATGAAACAGGTTCATTAACAATTCACATCACAGATACAGAATGAAAAAAAAGAAAGCATTGGCTTCCCTCCCATATCTTGTGTCTATACTCTTTTTGCCCTGGTGGGTTTCTCTCTCATTTAAGAAAGGTCTAGAAACTTGGGTTATTAATTGGTGGAATACCAGGCAATCCGAAATCCTTTTGAATGATATTCAAGAGAAAAATGTTCTAGAAAAATTTATGGAATTAGAAGAACTATTCCTGTTGGACGAGATGATAAAGGAGTACTCGGAGACACATATGCAAAGCCTTCCTATAGGAATGCACAAGGAAACAATACAATTGGTCCAAAGACACAATGAATCTCATTTCCATATCATTTTGCATTTCTCTACAAATCTAATCTGTTTCGCTATTCTAAGTGGTTATTTTGTTCTGGGTAATGAAGAACTTTTCATTCTAAATTCTTGGATTCAGGAATTTCTCTATAACTTAAGTGATACAATCAAAGCTTTTTCGATTCTTTTAGTTACTGATTTATGGATCGGATTTCACTCGACCCATGGTTGGGAACTAATGATTGGTTCGATCTACAACGATTTTGGATTGGCTCAGAATGACCAGATTATATCTGGTCTTGTTTCCACTTTTCCAGTGATTCTAGATACAATTGTGAAATATTGGATCTTCCATTTTTTAAATCGTGTATCTCCTTCGCTTGTAGTAATTTATCATTCAATGAATGAATGAATAATTCATTAGATCTTTTGATATCAATCAAATCATAATCTTTCTTCGTGTATAAAGAAATCATTTTTAATCTTACTTATTCTTTATACTTCTACCTTTTCAATTCAAGGTATTCATACTATATTCCACCAGTACAATTCTTTCAGTACAATCAATACAATGGCAAACTCGTGGATAGGGAATTCTACTAACTACCTATCAAATTTATTGTAGAAATTCCGGGGATCAATGATTGGACCATGCAAAATAGAAAGACTTTTTCTTGGGTAAAAGAACAGATGACTCGATCCATTTATGTATCGATCATGATATATGTAATAACTCGAGCATCTATTTCAAATGCATATCCCATTTTTGCGCAGCAGGGTTATGAAAATCCACGAGAAGCAACTGGGCGAATTGTATGTGCCAATTGCCATTTAGCTAATAAGCCCGTGGATATTGAAGTTCCGCAAGCTGTACTTCCTGATACTGTATTTGAAGCAGTTGTTCGAATTCCTTATGATATGCAACTGAAACAAGTTCTTGCTAATGGTAAAAAGGGAGCTTTGAATGTAGGAGCTGTTCTTATTTTACCCGAGGGATTCGAATTAGCCCCCCCCGATCGTATTTCTCCCGAAATGAAAGAAAAGATGGGCAATCTTTCTTTTCAGTGTTATCGTCCTAATAAAAGAAATATTCTTGTGATAGGTCCTGTTCCCGGTCAGAAATATAGTGAAATCGTCTTTCCTATTCTTTCCCCCGACCCTGCTACGAAAAAAGACGTTCACTTCTTAAAATATCCCATATATGTAGGTGGGAACAGAGGAAGGGGTCAGATTTATCCTGATGGTAGTAAGAGTAACAATACAGTTTATAATGCTACATCAGCTGGTATAGTAAGCAGAATAGCACGTAAAGAAAAGGGGGGATATGAAATAACCATAGTTGATGCATCAGAAGGACGTCAAGTGGTTGATATTATACCTCCAGGGCCAGAACTTCTTGTTTCAGAAGGTGAATCCATCAAGCTTGATCAACCATTAACAAGTAATCCAAATGTAGGAGGGTTTGGTCAGGGAGACGCAGAAATAGTGCTTCAAGATCCATTACGAGTTCAAGGCCTTCTGTTATTCTTGGCATCTGTGATTTTGGCACAAATATTTTTGGTTCTGAAAAAGAAACAGTTTGAAAAGGTTCAGTTGTACGAAATGAATTTCTAGATCTAGAGATTTCTTAAAAGAAAGTTGGTAAAAGTGCCAAATTCTTGTTGATTGATAGAATGATATATGATTCAAAAAATTCTATTTGCGGGATGTCTGAAACTCATTACTTGTATACCATTCCTAATGATAGAAAATCAGCATACAAATACAAAGGAATAGAATAAAAGGCAAGGACGGGAAAAATGAAAGGAAAAAAGATTTATAGAAAGTATTCTTAGTCTTCCTAATCGTCTATTCGATTCGATACAAGACTACACAAGAAAAGTATTTTCTTGTGTAGTCTTGTATCGAAAGACTCATGATTTTTTTCCTGTTCGCCAAAGATTCTTATTCCTTGTTTTATTTTCCGGGTATAATTGAACAAATAGAACTTCTTCAATTATTCAATTCACTTCAACTTATAACTTAGGAAAATAATTCAAACAAAAAAAGACTTCTCTTGTTTTGTTTCGGCTGAAAAGCGGATTAGATCTTTACGCATATCCAAATATTTCTTTATTATCTCATTACAGTTTTCTTTGTTTTCTATTTCTTTTCTATTTCTATATATATATATAGAAATATAGTTTTTTTCTTTTTATTATTCGTTTTAGTTTAGTAGAAATAGTTGAGTATAAAAAGAAAAGGATTTGCAGGATGTTTCATACGGATAAATCCATACGTATTGGATTATTCATAAAATCGATGGATTCCTCCTTTCTTGTTGCTTCATATTCAACATATTGACATAATAGTGAATATTATGTAGGAGCGACAGAAACTATGAATCAGTCAATAGATTCAATTATTCAAAAACATAATAATAAAAAAGGAATAGAATAGAGCAGTTTGAAACATAAGAGCAAAGGATCCGTTTTGTCATTTCTAAAAATAAAATATTTGGATTATGTTGACTGAGGTTCCATATGTTTTTGAATAGATCAAAGTCTCGCTCTAAGAGTAAGAACTCAGCGGGGCCTTACCCCGCTGAGTTCTTACTCTTTCATGTCTACAATAGAATCTGGTTCATATGATTATTACAGTATTACAGAGATGAACCCAACCCGGAATAGGAGCCGTAAAAGAAAATGCCTATTAAACCGATCACAGGAATACCAGTTACAGTACCTATCAGCCAAAGAGGAATCCTTCCAGTAG